TGGCGAAGGAATTGCACGTATCGAAATTCAAAAAAGAATCGATCTGATACAGGTTATCATCTATATGGGATTTCCCAAATTATTAATAAAAAATAGACCGCGAGCGGTCGAAGACCTCAAAATAAACGTACAAAAAGAATTGAATTGTGTGAACCGAAAACTCAACATTACTATTAAACAAATTGCAAAACCTTATGGACACCCTAAAATTCTTGCAGAATTTATAGCCGTACAATTAAAAAATAGGGTATTCTTTCGAAAAGCAATGAAAAAGGCTATTGAATTAGGCAAACAAGCCGGGGCAAAAGGAATTAAAATACAAATCGCAGGCCGTCTCGGTGGAAAAGATAAGGCACGTGTTGACTGGATAAGAAAGGGTAGGGTTCCCCTACAAACCATTCGCGCGAAAATTGATTATTACGCCTATACGTTTCGAACTATCTATGGGGTATTGGGTATCAAAATTTGGATATTTATAGACGAGGAATAATAAGCCTTTACTTGACTTGTCTTTCTGTTTTGATTTAACGATAGAACAAAGAATGACAGCCTTTTTTCCATCAAATTTCCATCAAAACAATTCTCATTTTTAATTCTATATTCTATAAGGTTGAATAAAAATTCGATTGACCTCTTCTTTTGATAGAATTGCTATGCTTAGTGTGTGACTCGTTGGTTTTTGTTAGAATTAATACGAAAAAAAAGTAAGAGCCCATAGTATGAAGTATGAACTAATAACTATAGAACTAATAACCAACTCATCGCATCACATTATCTGGATCCAAAGAAGCAGTCAAGATAGGATATTTTGGTCCTATCATTGCAGCAACTGAATTTTTTTTTCATAAACAAGAAATCAAATGAGTTGTCAAGCAAAAGAAAAAAAAAAAAGAAAAATATACATTAAAGGAGGGGGATGCGGATAAATGGAAAGGCGAAAGAAAGAAAAAAATGAATCTAAATGATATACGATTCCACTATGTAAGGTCTTTGAATCATATCATAAAAGACAATGTAATAAAGCATGAATACAGATTCACACATAATTATCTGATATGAATCTATTCATAGAAAAAAGAAAAAAGTAAGAGCCTCCGGCCAATAAAGACTAAGAGGGTTGGCTCAAGAACAAAGTTCATTAAGGGCTCCATTGTAGAATTCAGACCTAATCATTAATCAAGAAGCGATGGGAACGATGTAATCCATGAATACAGAAGATTCAATTGAAAAAGAATCCTAATGATTCATTGGGAAGGATGGCGGAACGAACCAGAGACCAATTCATCTATTCTGAAAAGTGATAAACTAATCCTATAAAACTAAAATAGATATTGAAAGAGTAAATATTCGCCCGCGAAAATTCCTTTTTTATTAAATTGCTCACATTTTATTTTAGCAATGCAATCTAATAAAATATATCTATACAAAAAAATATAGACAAACTATATATATAATATATTTCAAATTTCCTTATATATCCTAATATAAAAATATCTAATAATTTAGATGAATATCAAAGAATCTATTGATTTAGTGTATTATTAAATGTATATCTTAATTCAATATTATTATTCTATTCATTTTTATTATTCATTTTTATTCATTTTCAAATTTAGAATATATTAATCTATATATTAATTTAGAATTCTATTCTAATTCGAATTCAATTTTTAAATATTCATATTCAATTAAAATTGAAATTTTTTCATTCGCGAGGAGCCGGATGAGAAGAAACTCTCACGTCCGGTTCTGTAGTAGAGGTGGAATTAAGAAAAAACCATCAACTATAACCCCAAAAGAACCAGATTCTGTAAACAACATAGAGGAAGAATGAAGGGAATATCTTATCGGGGGAATCGTATTTGTTTCGGAAGATATGCTCTTCAGGCACTTGAACCTGCTTGGATCACGTCTAGACAAATAGAAGCAGGTCGGCGAGCAATGACGCGAAATGCACGCCGCGGTGGAAAAATATGGGTACGTATATTTCCAGACAAACCAGTTACAGTAAAATCTGCGGAAAGCCGTATGGGTTCGGGGAAAGGATCCCCCCGATATTGGGTAGTTGTTGTCAAACCCGGTCGAATACTTTATGAAATAAGCGGAGTATCAGAAAATATAGCCCGAAGGGCTATCTCGATAGCGGCATCTAAAATGCCTGTACGAACTCAATTCATTATTTCAGGATAGGAATGTAGAACCAAAGGAAATAGATCTTGGGGATAAAAACAACCGTAGATTCTTTTTACTTTTTATTTTTGGCAAACAATATTTCTTTTTCTTTTTCGCCCTTTGTTTGTTTGCATTTATTGAAAGAACAGATAAAAAGAAGATATGATTCAACCTCAGACCCATTTGAATGTAGCAGACAACAGCGGGGCTCGAAAATTAATGTGTATTCGAATCATAGGAGCTAGCAATCGTCGATATGCTCGTATTGGTGACGTTATTGTTGCTGTGATCAAAAAAGCAATACCAAGTACGCGCTTAGAAAGATCAGAAGTGATCAGAGCTGTAATTGTACGTACCTGTAAAGAACTCAAACGCGACAATGGTCTGCTAATACGATATGATGACAATGCTGCAGTTATCATTGATCAAAAAGGAGATCCAAAAGGAAGTAGAGTTTTTGGTGCGATTGCCCTGGAATTGAAAAAAAACTTTCCTAAAATACTTTCATTAGCTCCTGAGGTATTATAAGATGAGAAGTAGGATATTTGAATGAAATTGTAGATTGTGTATCACGTATATACCTTTCATTTTGAATTTTTTTTTTTATTTTTTTTAATTCATAAAAAAAATAAACTAATAAAAAAAGCATGTTGATTATATAAAAATTCGGAGACACCACTGATTTTAGTTTATCATGGGTAGGGACACTATTGCTGATATAATAACCTCTATACGAAATGCTGACATGAATAGAAAAGGAACAGTTCGAATAGCATCTACTAACATCACCGAAAGCATTGTTAAAATACTTTTACGAGAAGGCTTTATTGAAAATGCGAGAAAACACCAAGAAAGAAACAAATATTTTTTGGTTTTAACTCTGCGACATAGAAGAAATAGGAAAGGACCATATAGAAATACTTTAAATTTAAAAAGAGTCAGTCGGCCTGGTCTACGAATCTATTCTAACTATCAACGAATTCCTAGAATTTTAAGTGGAATGGGAATTGTAATTCTTTCTACCTCTCGAGGTATAATGACGGATCGGGAAGCTCGACTAGAAGGAATTGGTGGAGAAATTTTATGTTATATATGGTAATCCTTCTGATATCCGAGTTAGATCAAAAATTTCTTATTTGTGATAGAACGAGCAGGTTATCTATTCTCTTCCCCCTATTAGTTGGTACCTTAAGGAGGTTTTGCTTGGAATGAAAGAACAAAAATGGATAGTAGAAGGATTGGTTATTCAATCATTTCCTAATGCTATGTTCCACGTTCGTTTAGATAATGAACAGGTAGTTCTAGGTTATATTTCAGGAAAGATACGACGTAATTCTATACGAATCCTACCGGGAGATAGGGTTAAGATTGAAATAAGCCGTTATGATTTAACCAAAGGCCGTATAATTTATAGATTCCCCCACAACGATTCAGATGATTCGGATGATTCAAAGGACTAAGTGGTTTTTCAACTTCAACATTCCTTCCCATGAGAATACAATTCGAGGTTCAAAATTTCAAGAAACTTATTTTCTTCCAAGAAATAGACTCGGAATTCAAGTAAGGAATGACAAATATGAAAAAAGGGGCCTCTGTTCGTAAAATTTGTGAAAAATGTCGTCTGATCCGCAGACGAGGACGAATTATAGTAATTTGTTCTAACTCAAAACATAAACAACGACAAGGATAATTATTCTACTAAAAATAAAAGGAATTTTGTAAAAGATTTGATTTCCGTAAAAAAAAATGAAGGATTTGTTTTGACATGAAATGGATATATCCATATATCTCTGACTCATATTTATGAGATGATAAAATATGGCAAAACACGGACCAAGAATTGTTTATCGGCGGCGTCGTATTCGTTCGCGTAAGACTGCTGCACGTAAAATACCAAAGGGCGTTATTCATGTTCAAGCAGGTTTCCACAATACCATTGTGACTGTTACGGATGTAGGGGGTCGGGTGGTTTCTTGGGCTTCCGCCGGTACTTGTGGATTCAGGGGTGCAAAAAGAGGGACACCCTTTGCGGCTCAAACCGCGGCGGGAAGTGCTATTCGTCCAGTGGTAGGGCAGGGTATGCAACGAGCAGAAGTCAGGATAAAGGGTACCGGTCTCGGAAGGGATGGAGCATTACGGGCTATTCGTAGAAGTGGTGTACGAGTAAGGTTCGTGGTAGACGTAACCCCTATGCCGCATAATGGCTGTAGGCCTCCTAAAAAAAGACGTGTGTAGAAATAAAAATTGAAGAAATTTCAAGAGAAATAAATGATTCAAAAATATGATCAATATTTTATAATATTACTATGGTTCGAGAGAAAATAAGAGTATCTACTCGTACACTGCAGTGGAAGTGTGTTGAATCAAGAACAGATAGTAAATGTCTTTATTATGGGCGCTTTATTCTCTCTCCACTGATGAAAGGTCAAGCTGACACAATAGGCGTTGCGATGCGAAGAGCTTTGCTTGGAGAAATAGAAGGAACATGTATCACACGTGCAAAATTTGAGAAAATCCCACATGAATACTCTACCATAGTAGGTATTCAAGAATCAGTACACGAAATTTTAATGAATTTGAAAGAAATTGTATTGAGAAGTAATCTATATGGAACTTGTGAGGCGTCTATTTGTGTTAGGGGCCCTAGATGTGTAACTGCTCAAGATATCATCTTGCCACCTTATGTCGAAATAGTTGACAATACACAGCATATAGCTAGCTTGACAGAACCAATTGATTTGTGTATTGGATTACAACTCGAGAGAAATCGCGGATATCGTATAAAAGCGCCAAATAACTTTCAAGATGGAAGTTACCCTATAGATGCT